CCCTCTAGAGGAGGAGAATTATATCAACTCTGTCTAGTTTCTTCGTTCCCTATTTCTACTCACAGGATCCTGAGGAAAAGAATTTGGTTTCCACCGAGCGGAAACAATATGCCGATGGTTCTAGTAAACCAAAACCACCGTTTTATAGCTAAAAGCTTCAATCTCCCTTTTACAACACAAAAATTGAAGATCTAGTTACGATTGGAAATAAACTTTTGTATCTTTATCCATGTATCCTTGACTCATACTCATTCAATTGGAAGAGTTGATCCAATGCAAAAAAATTATGCTTCACGATTCCATAATCCAATTTTATCTTTATTCAATTTATAATTGACCTTTGGATACAAATCGTGAGAATGTATATTCTTCCTCAAATATGCCATTGAGAGGTAAAGGATTAAACCTTTTTAAGAAATAAAGTTTTGATTCGGAATATGAAAAAACCGAAAGACCCCTTAACTATTTAAGTTGTTAATAGAACGAATCACACTTTTACCACTAAACTATACCCGCTACAATTTATATATTGTATATAAATGGAGGAACATTTGTCGAACAAAGAGATGAGATACAATCAAGATAGCATCAGAATCATGAAAATGCTAGTGTTTACGTGTATTTTGCCCCCCGGAAACTTGATAAAAAAAAATAGGCGAATAGCAAAAAGCTTATCTTATTTAAATAAGATAAAAAGTTATAATTATAATTATACTTTTCGTTTGCTGGGAAGTCATTACTGAGAGTTCCGGTCCGAAGGAGTCATTGAAGCCGGATCATCCAAATGATCAATTCTGTATACACAGTTCTTTTCGACTTTCCTTTAAACTGTCAGATCTTATGAATTTAGGTCAATTGATCTCAAGTGTTCAAATAAAGCTTGTTCTTTTAATTGAACAAGTACAAGTAAATGATCTATTTATAATTGATTATAAATAATCAATATGAAAAATATGTATATTTATATAGTTGAGGTTATTTTTTATTTAATATATGTATGTGTATGTGTTTTTTTAGTCCACTTTTTTCAGTAAGTAAATTTTTATTTATAAAAGAATAAAAAAAAGAACATTAAGAAGAAAATATAAAATATTTATTATTATAATTATTATTTATATAAAATATTTATTATTAATAATAAGAAATGATGAAACTTCCATCATAGGAATGGGGATGGAAATTGCCCTTGTTGCTTCTTTAATAACAAGTATTTATGATTTGATATCAAATCATAATTGAATTGGTTGATCCATGAATGATTGATTCATTGAAACTAAAAATAAGTAATGGCCCGGCCAGTACTCCAGTACTTAAATTGGGCCGGGGGAATAAATCTTTTGTACAAAATAAAATCAATAAGGCATTTTTTCTATTGGTGATATCTCTTTCGAATCATTATATAAATTGAATTGCGGATCAAATTTGTAAATATCTTTAAATATTTTAATATATATTTATATATATAATTATAGAATTTATATAATATAGTATAGAAATAATATAGTATAGAATTTATATAATTAATTCTCTTTTTTTTATATTGGTTATATGTTATTTTTCTATCCTTCTAATAAGGAAAGAAAACTGGGGTTTTTTTGATCAATCTTTACTTCAACTTCGCGTGTCACATCACATAAAAAATTTTTCAAATTGGAATTTGGAGAGATGGCTGAGTGGACTAAAGCGTCGGATTGCTAATCCGTTGTACGAATTATTTGTACCGAGGGTTCGAATCCCTCTCTCTCCGCTCTATCTAATCACTTGAAACTTTTAAATTCGAAAAAATATCAATCAATCCCTTATATTTTATCATCAAAAAAATAAGAAAAAAGAAAGGAAAAACAAAAAAGATCTTATGGTTATTCCTCACGTCCAGGATTGCGCCCTGGATCATTAGATAAGAATCCGAAAATGAAGAGAGAAACAAAGAATATCACTACTGTATAAACGAAGAGTTTGAGAGTAAGCATTACAAAATCTCCAAGATTTTTTTTTATGGGAATGGATTACCTAATTTTTTTGGACCACATATGCTATTTTAACATGACACCTCACAATCACAATAAAAAAAAAAATTTTCACTAATTTATTTGTAATAAGATTCTGAGTCCTTCGTTAGAAAAATTTTCTTGTTACCCCCACAATTACAATTAGGTATTGTGGAAGACCTAATAAAGTCTTTGTTCACTGGAAGGTCAGAGTTAGAACAAGGAAATAAATGGATTCAAATTAATTACTATGGTTATTCAATATAAAAAATTTCTATTTTTTGAATCGAGGGTTCATAATGTAAGACTATCCAATCCTATTAATTTTTTTGATCAAAAAAATCATGAATTTAGGAAAGTATTAAAGATTTCAGCGAAAACTTACAGCGGCTTGCCAAACAAAGGCTAAGAGAAAAAAGAATAAAGGTATGATGGGCATAACGTCTACGATTGGATTGAAAAAGGCATAAGCCTCGGGCAATTTGGCGAAGAAAAAACTACTTGAATAAAGGGCATAATTAAGACAGATACAGATTAAACTAAAGATATTAAGCATAACAAAAATTTGGTTCTTGTAGATTAGATAATTTGATTTTGATTGAGTTACTTTATATAATATAAGGTAAAAATAAAAAGGGGCAGGTCAAAAAAATCCCCTTTTTCTATTCTTAAACGAGAATACAAGGAATTATACTTTCATACAATATTTTAATTTCATTTTATGTAATGATCAATAAATTTTTGATTATTCTATATCGACATGTGTCATGTCGAATCCTAGCAACAAGATTTCCCGTATGTATCTTATTTAGGTTGGGCTGGAATTGACGAATAACCAAAACTAATAATAGTCTTTATAAGTGTCGAATAGAAATCTAAATGGGGCGTGGCCAAGCGGTAAGGCAACGGGTTTTGGTCCCGTTACTCGGAGGTTCGAATCCTTCCGTCCCAGATCGTTTCAATCAGAAACGACAAATGGAATCACATTGTATCCGACAGTAAACATAAAATTGTTAAAGAAAAAGAAAATCTTTATAAATATAAATGAATAAATGAACGAACAAGTCTATAAGTCTATATATTATGTATTGTTATTGTCCTATTTTAGTAAAAATCATTCGGTTAAGTGAAAAAGAATCCGAAATTCCTTAAATATCCATAATTACTTATGGATTACTTACGGGAAAAATATTGTATATGATAGATACGAAAAAATAAGAATAAGAGGAGTATGATTTTCTCTTTTCAGATGAAAGAATAACGACCTTAATCTTACCTTACACGATACCTTTTCTATTCCATGCCCATGAAAGCCAATAAACTTTATTCCCAATCTATCTATGTTTTAAATTAAACAATTTATAATTCAATTGAACATGATGAAAATTTGTACCTCTTTAGTGAATGAGATATCTGCTAAAAATTTGGAGTTATTCATTGTGAGTGCGTCGACTTGTTGATTGAATTAGAGATCAAATTCAGTCATGAACGAAAATATGTTTTCCGGCTATAACCCGAAGTCGGAGATTCTTTAAACTATTTTTACGGAATTTTTCATGATATGAATCTTTGGTACTCAAAAGAAGTGTGATAAATCGATATTGTCGAGAAACTTCCGACCTTTCCAGGTCATTGGAATAGCTTATTTAGTTAAAATTATTTTGTTCCGGGATTTGGAATACCTTAAATACCTTTAAGGTCCTTCTTTTTCTTTTGAGGTTTATAGCTTATTTGGTCGAGAAAGATGGGCCTCCATCATTTCATGATTGGTCGTCCCGAACAATCTATTAAAGATATAAATAAGTCTTAAGCAAACTCGTTTATTCGTCTTTTTTTTTTTTATTAATTTATATGATATGGGGTTCAAAAATTGTTTTTGAGCCCTCTCCAGAAAATACTTATCTATCCATAGATAGATAGAAAATATGGACTATACTATTACTATATAGTAATAGTAATAGTAATAGTAATAGTAATAGTAATAGTAATAGTAATAGTAATAGTAATAATACTATTATAGTATAGTATAGTATAGTATAGTATAGTATAGTATAGTATAGTATAGTATAGTATAGTATTATGTACCGGTATATACTGTTCGACCCAATGACTATTCATCATTCTATATTGAATCAATTTCATATTATATTGGTTCGAAATGAAATTAGAGAAATGTTATGGTAAAACTTCGTTTGAAACGATGTGGTAGAAAGCAACGTGCGACTTGAAGGACATGATCGGCTGTGGATTCTGACATCCACCATTTTCTATAAGAATGAAGATGCCCTCAGCTCGACATAGTTTGTTCTATTCCACTAGGAACCTAATTTGTGTTAGGTACTAATTTAAATAGTACATGATGAAGCTCGAGCAGAAAAAGTAAAAGTATTGATTCATTTATCGGGGAGAAGAATCTAGGGTTAGTGACAATTAATAAGTTGGACCAACTTTGTAAGTATATCCTCAATATAGAAATCGAAAGGGTAAAATTAAAACAAGTAAAAAACGCAAAAGGTATGTTGCTGCCGTTTTGAAAGGAATAAGGATCACCGAAGTCATGTCTAAACCCAATGATTTCACAAAGCAAAGATAAAGGATTCCGGAACAAGGAAACACTATTTTCAATTGTCTCAACAATTGTATCAGAATCAGAATGAAGAATCAAAAAAGATTCGAGACGAGATAAACAAAGGAGGTTAGAGACAGCTCAATAAATGTCTAAGGAGTTCCCCTCGAACTCTTTCAGAATTACTCAACTTGAGTTATGAGTACGACTGAGATTTACTTTTTCTGTAAGGAATAAGAAAACCACTTAAATCATATTTTAATTTATGATTTTATAGATCCATGGGCCAATTATATACTTAAATATAGAGAAATTAGAATCATTTTTCTCGAGCCGTATGAGGAGAAAACCTCCTATACGTTTCTAGGGGGGGTGAATTGTTTATCTACATCTATCCCGATGAGCCATCTATCGAATCGTTGCAATTGATGTTCGATCCCGAAGAGACGGAAGAGATCTTCGAAAAGTGGGTTTTTACGATCCGATAAAGAATCAAACTTATTTAAACGTTCCTGTTATTCTATATTTCCTTGAAAAGGGCGCTCAACCTACAGTAACTGTTCATGATATTTTAAGGAAGGCAGAATTCTTTAAAGAAGGAACTTCGAGTTAATTATGAATTTTCATTAAAAATTTTCAAATTTCAATAAAAATAAAGTAAAAAAAAAAGATAGAGGGTAACTAGCCTCTATCTTTGTGTAATTATTTCCCCGGAATTTACCGACAAAGGCGGGATACATTTTTCTTATGATATCTCTATTGATTGAATGAGCTCGAGATTTTTTCTCTATCCCTTCCTTATTTTTCCATTCAAATTTCTTATTTCTCTTCTTATTTCTCTTATGCTAATCCAACGCAAGGCTTTTTTTTTAGAAAAAAAAAATAATGGATTTTCTCAATATTCCATTCATATTGACAATGTTGTATTGAACCAATATAATTCGATCGTAGATAAAGAAATCCGTTTATCCCTACCCCATATTGGTTCTTTCCTTCACTTAAATCAAATGAGGGAGGGTTTTGCTGGATTTATTGTAATACAAGACATATTTTCTTAACAACAAAAAAACATACACAACGGATCAAGAGAAAAATGGGTGTCAATTTGAAAATCTATATCGGATTGGGAATCTATTGTTTTTTAATCCGATCCGCTCATTTTTATATTTTTATGTTTATTACAATTACAAATTGATCAACAAATCTTTCTTTTACATTTCGATTTGTTGCTAGTTCAATGTTTTGATTTTGACGGAGTTCTCCGCAGTACAATCCAATTAAATTTTTGCATTTCGATCGTATCTACACTAACACTAACACTAATATATATATATATATATTATATATATATTTATATATTTTTATATATTTTTTATTTTCCGGGTTGCTAACTCAATGGTAGAGTACTCGGCTTTTAAGTGCGACTATGATCTTTTACACATTTGGATGAAGCAACGAATTCGTCCAGACTATTGGTAGAGTCTATAAGACCACGACTGATCCTGAAAGGTAATGAAGGAAAAAACAGCATGTCGTAATAAGATATAAATTGATTTATTAATCTATTTTTTTTTTATTCAAATAGAACTTTGAATTTATCCTTACTAGATCGTTACAAAATCAAAATATTGTGTTGATTTTTTTAAAGGGACAAAAGAAATTCACATTTACAATTTGGTCTAATGAATAAATGGATAGAGTCCTATGGCTCCAATTCTGGTAAAACAAAAAGCAACGAGCTTATGTTCTTAATTTGAATGATTACCCAATCTAATTAGACGTTAAAATAGATTAGTGCCTGATGCGGGAAAGGGTTCTCCTATGAGTGGACCATTGATTCTTTTTTTTTTTTAATCCTAACTATTCTCCATTATGAATTGGAGACAGATGTGTAGAAGAAAGAGTATACTGATAAAGAGAATCTAATTTATTCCAAAATCAAAAGAGCGACCGGGTTGCAAAAATAAAGGATCTTGGACCCTCTGTTTATTATAATAAACATAAACCAATTCCAATTGGAGATAAAAAGATAGGAAAGAGATCTGTTGATTGGACTCCCCGTCTCGGGGTATATCTTTTGATTTATACTGAGTAGATAGTATACTATCTATTATAGTATATACATAATCTATACCCTGTTCTGACCATATTATATTGCACTATGTATCATTTGATAACCCAAGACACGCCCCCCTGTCTCCGTTTTAAATAGAGAAATTGAAATGGAAGAATTACAAGGATATTTAGAAAAAGATGGATCTCGGCAACAAAACTTCCTATATCCACTTATATTTCAAGAGTATATTTACACACTTGCTCATGATCATGGGTTAAATAGTTCGATTTTTTACGAACCCATGGAAATTGTGGGTTTAGGTTATGACAATAAATCCAGTTCCGTACTTGTGAAACGTTTAATTACTCGAATGTATCAACAGAATTCATTGATTTATTCAATGAATGACTTTAACCAAAATCGATTCGTTGGGCATAACAATTCTTTTTATTCCAATTTTTATTCTCAAATGGTATCAGAAGGTTTTGCAGTCATTGTGGAAATTCCATTCTCGCTTCGATTAGTACCTTCCTCCGAAGAAATACCCAAATCTCAGAATTTACGATCTATTCATTCAATATTTCCCTTTCTAGAGGACAAATTGTCGCATTTAAATTATGTCTTAGATATACTAATACCCTATCCTATTCATCTAGAAATCTTAGTGAAAATCCTTCAATGCTGGATCCAAGATGTTCCCTCTTTGCATTTTTTGCGATTCTTTCTCCATGAATTTCATAATTGGAATAATTTTATTACTCCGACTAAATCTATTTCCGTTTTTTCAAAAGAAAATAAAAGACTATTCCGGATCCTGTATAATTCTTATGTATCTGAATATGAATTTGTATTCGTTTTTCTTCGTAAACAATCCTATTATTTACGATCAA